ATACGATAAATATGCGTGTTGTAAACAGTATCTTGAGGGGGGAGTAAAAATTTAGTTTGAGAAATGATCATTTTTAATAGTATAAAAAGATGCATTTTGGGTGCTGTTTTTCGCTACTTGAGACTTTTCTGTTTTTGAGGGGTTTACAGAAGTATTAAGGATCTCAGGAGTTTAGGGGGTGGGGGGGTTTAACGAGTAAACTCAAAGAGGGGGTAATAATGAGATTTTAGGGGAAAAAATAGCATATTATGCTCTTGAACTCAATTATGCAATTCTAATAATCAAGTCTTACAATAATCAAACGATTGTGCGGGGTGCGGGATATTAATACCCCCTTAAAAGATTAACTTCAGCGGGCCCTGTGAAATGTCAACTGAAAGGAAAAGAAAAAAAAAAGAACCCCATACCCTCTAGAAAGAACGCCCGGCATGGTGGATTATCTCGCCATCCGCTTTACACCATTAACTTATGCAAGGATAGTGTGAGTGTTGGGGGTTGTGGTGTTTATGGCCCTGAAATAGGAACCAGATGCCAGGAATAGTTCAGTTGTACTACCCCCACGATTTTTGCCCCTGACCTTCAAGGGAAATATGCATTAAGAAATCACAGGTTGGTCGGTTCTTACTGCAGTTTATGTTAATTGAATAGGATGCTAGTACTTGGTATATATTTGGCAAAGCACTTGTTTCTAGGTCCTAGATGTTCCGTCCTCAAAGATTGCACTTGGGTTTTTAGTAACTTCATGGGGATGAAGATTTGCATTTTCATGATCTCCTGATTGGTGTATATATTTTAATGATGATATTACATATATGTCTTAGGAGGCATGCATAAATATGCATAGGTGTTTGTGAAACACATTTGTGCTATATTAAACATTAAAAACGCAATTATGACATATTTAAGTACAATTCGACCGTAGGGGGAAAGTCGAATTGTACTTTATTGATTAGCTGGGGGTTTGTCAAAGAATAGTTTAATGCAGAACGTTAGCTTTGGGAGCCAATAGTGGGGGTTAAAGCCCCTTTTCTTTGAGCACTAGGGGGGATTCTAACCTCCGACGTCCGGTTTACAAGACCGGCGCTCTGGGGTACTGAGCTACTAATGCATTGTCAGCCAAGTACTTTGTTCTCTACTAATGCTGTTGCGGGGATGATAAGCAAGAAAAGAGCAAAGTAAGTAAGGGATGCAATTTGACCAATAACGATGTATGGGTCCTCAACGGGCATTCCGCCGATTCATGTGAGGATTGCTACGTTTGCGATGAGTGCTCAAAATAGGAATTGAGTTATAGGTCGAAATGTGAGGCTTCGTTGTTTAGATGTGTGGAGAATAGGAACAACCATTAGTACAAGGATAGAGGCTAGAAGGGCTAGGACTCCCCCTAGTTTGTTTGGAATTGAGCGTAGAATTGCGTATGCAAATAGGAAATATCATTCGGGCTTAATATGAGGGGGAGTGACTAGAGGGTTTGCAGGGGTGAAATTATCTGGGTCTCCTAGGAGGTTTGGAGCAAATAGTGCTAGGCAGGTTAATAAAATAATTACGCCTGCAAAACCAAGCAGGTCTTTGTAAGAAAAGTATGGGTGGAAAGAGATTTTGTCTGTATCTGAATTTAAGCCGAGGGGATTATTTGAGCCTGTCTCATGTAAGAAAAGAAGGTGAAGTATGGTTATGGCTGCAACAATAAAGGGAAGGAGGAAGTGGAAGGCAAAAAACCGAGTTAAGGTGGCGTTGTCTACTGAAAAGCCTCCTCAGATCCACTGAACAAGGGTGCCACCTACATAGGGGACGGCAGAAAGGAGGTTGGTAATGACAGTGGCCCCTCAGAATGACATTTGTCCTCAAGGAAGGACGTAGCCTACGAAGGCTGTTGCTATTACAAGGAGGAGGAGGACGACACCAATGTTTCATGTCTCTTTATAGAGATAAGAGCCGTAGTAAAGGCCCCGTCCGATGTGAAGGTAGATGCAGATGAAAAAGAAAGATGCTCCATTAGCATGGAGATTGCGGATAAGTCAGCCGTAGTTTACGTCTCGACAGATATGGGCAACAGAAGAAAAGGCTGTGGCAATGTCCGAGGTATAATGTATGGCAAGGAACAGTCCTGTGAGGAGCTGAGAAATTAGGCAGAGGCCAAGTAGGGAGCCAAAATTTCATCAGACAGAAATATTCGATGGCGCAGGTAGGTCTACTACTGCGTGGTTAGCAATTTTTAATAAGGGGTGGGTCTTTCGAAGGCTTGCCATTAGGGTTCCTGTACTTGAGTAACAACGGTGGTTTTTCAAGCCATGGGGCCGGGTTAAAGTCCCGGGAGGAATTATGTCGTTTTTCATGTCTTTATCATTATCAGGGTTGGTGTTGGGGCTAGTGGTGGTTGCTTCTAATCCTTCTCCGTATTTCGCCGCGTTGGGGCTGGTTGCAGCGGCAGGTGTGGGGTGTGGGATTTTAGTTTGACACGGTGGTTCTTTTCTTTGTTTCATTTTATTTTTAATTTATTTAGGCGGGATGCTAGTTGTGTTTGCTTATTGTGCAGCTCTTGCTGCTGATTCTCACTGGGAGGGCCTGGGAAGTCGATCTGTTGCGTTATCAATTTTGATTTATGGGGTAGTTATGTTAATATTTGTTGGGTTCTTTTATGGGGGATGATATGAGTCTTCTTGGGTGACCGCAGAGGAATTTCATGAGCTTGCTGTTCATCGAGGGGATGCTGTAGGTGTTGCGTTGATGTATTTATCGGGAGGGAAGATGCTAATGATTGCCGCTTGGACTTTATTATTAACCCTTTTTGTGGTAATAGAATTAGTTCGTGGAATAAGCCGAGGGGCTCTTCGATCCATCTAAATGAGTAAAAGAAGGGTTGCTAGGGTTAGGGTCAGGAGGAAGAGGGCGAGGTAGGTTTTGATTATGCCGTGCTGGGCGTTGCTTGTTGTTGTGATTAAGGGGGCGTTAAGTGAAGCCAGGGCCTTTGGGCCTGTTTTTTCAAATCATGTTTGATCGATCATTTGGCTGGCGATTGCTTGACCTAGGACTAGGTTTAATTTGGGCGTGAGTCGATGGATTACCGCTGGGAAGAATCCGAGTATGTTGGAAAAATGGTGGGGGGCTAGTTGGGGGGTTGGTTTGAATTGTTTGTTTGTTAGTGACGCTAGCTCTAGGGCGAGAAGTAGGCCGAGGATGGTAACTACCAATGCGGCTAGTTTGAGTAGTGGGGGGATAGTTATAACTGGTGTTTTGAGAGGAACGATGTTCGAAGTGATTAGTAGGCCTGCAATGATACTTCCTCAAGCTAAGCGTTTGATGGGGTTAATTACTGCAGGGTTATTTTCATTGATGGGTGAAAGCGATGAGAATCGAGGGTGTCCCATAGAAACAAAGAAGACCACACGCAGGCTGTAGATGGCTGTGAAGGAGGTGGCTAGGAGGGTTATGGCCAGGGCTCAGGCGTTTAGGTAAGAGTTGTTTAGGGCCTCGATGATGGCGTCTTTAGAAAAGAAACCTGCTAAGAAGGGAGTGCCTGTCAGGGCCAGGCTTCCAATAGTTAGGCAAGAGGATGTAAAGGGGGTTAGGTGGTGTATTCCTCCCATTTTTCGGATGTCTTGTTCGTCGTTTAGGCTGTGAATAATTGAGCCTGAGCAAAGGAAGAGTATTGCTTTGAAGAAGGCATGAGTACAGATGTGGAGGAAGGCAAGTTGTGGTTGATTAAGTCCAATAGTGACTATTATCAAGCCTAGTTGGCTTGATGTTGAGAAGGCAACAATTTTTTTGATATCATTTTGGGTGAGGGCACAGGTGGCGGTAAATACAGTAGTTAGGGCACCAAGACAGAGGCAGGTGGTAAGGGCTGTTTGGTTATTTTCTATAAGCGGGCTTATTCGGATTAAGAGAAAAATGCCTGCAACGACCATAGTGCTAGAGTGAAGTAGGGCAGAGACCGGTGTGGGGCCCTCCATGGCAGAGGGAAGTCATGGGTGAAGACCAAACTGGGCAGATTTACCAGTGGCAGCAATGATTAGTCCGAGAAGGGGGAAGGTTAGGTCTAGATCTTTTGCGGCTGCAAATATTTGTTGTATTTCTCATGAATTAAGATTTATTGCTATTCAGGCTATGGCAAAGATTAATCCGATGTCACCTACGCGGTTGTAGAGGACTGCTTGCAGGGCGGCAGTGTTGGCATCTGCTCGTCCGTATCATCAGCCAATAAGGAGGAATGACATAATTCCAACTCCTTCTCAGCCAATAAAAAGTTGGAATATGTTGTTTGCGGTTACTAGGATGATCATAGCAATAAGGAAAATTAGGAGGTATTTAAAGAATCGATTTATGTAGGGGTCAGCGTGTATATATCAGGATGCAAATTCTAAGATTGATCAAGTTACGTACAGGGCAATTGGGGTAAAGATAATTGAATAGTGGTCAAATTTAAAGCTGATGTTAATGTCGAAAGTTAAAGTGTTTATTCAGGTTCAGTTGGTGATGATGGCTTCTGCCCCTTCATTTAGGAATAAGAATAGGGGGAGGAGGCTGACAAAGAAGGCCAGTTTTACTGCTGTTTTAACTTTAAGAAGTGCTCAGTTATCTTTTTGGGGGTTTGGGCTGAGCGTTGTTAGGACGGGGTATAAAAGGAGTAGAAAAATGGTAATTAAGCTGGATGCTATAATAAGGGAAGAGGGGTGCATAGCTTCCACTTGGATTTGCACCAAGAGTTTTTGGTTCCTAAGACCAACGGATAAGCTGTTATCCTTTGGAAGCTGTGGTCGAGTGAGCCTTGGGGTTCAACCAAGGGGGCGAGGATTAGCAGTCTTCGTTGCTAGCGAGCCTCTCTCGGTGGATAAGGGGGTTTTAACCTCTGTTACTAGAATCACAATCTAACGTTTTGATTAAACTATATCTACAGGCAGTCCACCCTCAAATTAGTTCTGGTTTAAGAATTAAGAGGCCTAAAGGGAGAAGATGAAGGGCCATCAAAAGGTGTTCTCGTGAGTGGGAGGGTTCTAAGGCAGTAATATGTATAGGGAGTGGGCCTCGCTGGGTTATTAAGAATATATAAAGGGAGTACCCCGCGGTAATTAGGGTTCCGGCCCCTGTGAGTGCTAAGGTTCATCATGATCAGTTAAAAAGAGAAGAAATAATTATTAATTCGCCCATTAGGTTTGGGAGTGGGGGGAGGGCAAGGTTGGCCAGGGATGAAATAAATCATCATGTTGTTATAAGTGGGAGGGCCATTTGTAGTCCTCGGGCTAGGACTATTGTTCGGCTGTGGGTGCGTTCATAGTTGGTGTTTGCTAGACAAAAGAGGGCGGAGGAGGTTAATCCGTGGGCGATTATAAGGATTAGGGCTCCAGTGAAAGACCAGGGGGTTTGAATGAGAATTCCTCCAATTACTAGTCCTATGTGGCTTACAGATGAATAAGCAATTAAGGATTTTAGGTCAGTTTGGCGCAAGCAGATTGAGCCGGTCATGATTACACCTCAGAGGGCGAAGATAATGAAGGGATAGCTTATTTTCTCAGTTGAGGGTTCAAAAATTGTGAGCATACGTATTATACCGTATCCCCCAAGTTTTAGTAAGACGGCAGCCAGAATCATAGAGCCTGCTACAGGTGCTTCTACATGGGCTTTTGGAAGTCATAGATGGACCCCATATAGAGGTATTTTTACTAGGAAGGCCAGCAAGCAAGCGGCTCATCAGAGCTTATCCCCGTAGCTTAGGAGCTGGAAAGGGGTTGAGTATGAAAGGGTAAGGAATGAAAGGGACCCTGCAGTATTTTGGAGGAGGAGAAGGGCTACAAGAAGAGGGAGAGAGCCGGCCAGGGTATAAAATAAGAAATAAGTTCCCGCATTAAGTCGTTCTGTCTGGTTCCCCCACCGCGTAATTAGAATTAGTGTAGGGATTAGGGTTGCCTCAAATATAATATAAAATATGATTACCTCGGTTGCGCCAAAGGCCAGGATTAGAAAAAATTGCAGGGATGTGAGGAGGGTAATATATATTCGTTGCCGGTTAATAGGGTCTGTGGCGGTGTGGTTTTGACTGGCCAGAATCATAAGTGGGAGGAGTCAGCAGGTTAAAACTAGCAGTGGAGAGGAAAGGGGGTCAGTGGCCAGGTAGGGGCTGAGGGAGGATCAGCCGACTTCTGAGAGGTTAATTAATCAGGTAAGGCTAATTAAGGCAATTATGAAGCTGTGGAGAAGAGTTGTAGGTCACAATCATTTGGCGGGGGCCAGTCAGATTGTCGGGACCAGCATAAAAGTGGGGAGAAGGATTTTTAACACTGTAGGAGGTTTAAGCTTTGTAGGTGGTCAGAGCCGTGGGTGCGGGCGGTAGCTACTAGTAATGCTAATCCTGCACTTGCTTCACAGGCTGAAAATGCCAAGAGAAGGAGGGGGGAGGCTGAAAAGCTGACTGTGCTTAGTTGAAGGGCTCATACTGATAGTGCAATAAATAAGGATAATATTATTCCTTCTAAGCAGAGGAGGGCGGATAAAAGATGGGTTCGATGGAGCGCTAAGCCTGTTAAGCCCAACATAAAGGCGGAAGAGAAGGTAAAGTGAACAGGGGTCATCAGGTTAATTATGGGATTGAACCACAAACTTTTGAGCCGAAATCAAATATTATGCCTTTAACTAATTACCTATTCGGCCCATTCGAGCCCTCCTTGGAGTCACTCGTAAATAAGGCCTAAGGTGAGAAGGGCTAGAACAGCAAAGGCTCAGAGGAGGGTCAGTAAAGGGGAGGGCAGTTGGTCTCCTCAGGGGAGTGGAAGGAGGAGGGCGATTTCTAGGTCGAAGAGGAGAAAAAGAATTGCTACGAGGAAGAATCGAAGGGAGAAGGGAAGTCGGGCTGACCCAAGCGGGTCAAAGCCGCATTCATAGGGGGAAAGTTTTTCATAGTCGGGACTTATTTGTGGGAGCCAGAAGGAGACGATAGCTAAAATAATGGAGAGGATAGCGGTAATAATAAGAATTGTTGTAACCAAGTTCATTATCTTTCCTTGGACTTTAACCAAGACCAGGTGATTGGAAGTCACTTATACTAAGCTTAGTACTAGAAAGATTATGAGCCTCATCAGTAGATTGAGATGTACAAGAACAGTCATACGACGTCTACAAAGTGTCAGTATCAGGCGGCTGCTTCGAATCCGAAGTGGTGTTCAGATGTAAAATGATATTGAATTTGGCGGAGAAGACAAACGGCTAGGAAGGTTGATCCAATAATTACGTGTAGACCATGGAAACCAGTTGCTACGAAAAATGTTGAGCCATAGACGCCATCGGCGATGGTAAAGGGAGCTTCAAAGTATTCCAGGCCTTGTAGGAAGGTAAAATAAAAACCAAGAAGGATTGTTAGTGCAAGGGATTGAATTGCTTGTTTTCGTTCGCCTTCTATGATGCTGTGGTGGGCCCAGGTAACTGTAACACCTGAGGCAAGAAGGACGGCGGTATTGAGAAGGGGCACTTCAAATGGGTCTAAGGTAGTGATACCTGTTGGGGGTCAACACCCGCCTAAGTCGGGTGTTGGTGCTAGGCTTGAGTGGTAGAAGGCTCAGAAAAATCCTAAAAAGAAGAAAACTTCTGAGGTAATAAAGAGGATTATTCCGTATCGAAGTCCTTTTTGAACGGGGGGTGTGTGGTGGCCTTGGAATGTTCCTTCTCGAATGATGTCCCGTCATCATTGGGATATTGTGAGGAGCAGAAGTACAGTTCCTAAGGCTATTAGAGTTATGGAGTTGAAGTGGAATCAAAATGCGGTTCCGGAGGTCATAAGCAGGGCGGCAACTGCGCCTGTAAGTGGTCACGGGCTGGGGTCGACTATGGGGTATGCGTGTGCTTGTGGGGACATTAAACGTTTTCTTGTAGGTAGAGGCTTAAAAGAAGAATAAAGACATAGGCCTGAATTATTGCGACAGCAACTTCTAGTAATGAAAGCATTAGGAGAAGGACTCCTGTAAGAATTGCTACGGTAGGCTGTAGGGGGAGAAGAACGAATATACCTGTTGAAATAAGTTGAATAAGAAGGTGACCGGCGGTTAGGTTTGCTGTAAGTCGAACTCCAAGGGCGAGGGGTCGGATTATTAAGCTAATTGTTTCAATAATAATTAGGACAGGGATCAGTAGGAGAGGGGTTCCTTCGGGCAGGAGGTGGGCCAGAGAAAAGTTTGGTTGGTAGCGGAACCCAATAAGAACTGTTGCTAATCAGAGGGGGACGGCGAAGCCCAGATTAATTGACAGTTGGGTTGTAGGGGTGAAGGTGTAGGGGAGAAGGCCGAGGAGGTTAAGACCAAGAAGGAAGACTATTAGGGAAGTTAAGATTAAGGCTCATTTGTGCCCTGGCTGGTTAACAGGCAGAAGAAGTTGACGTGTAAATGAGCTAACAAATCAGCCTTGAAGAGTTGCTAAACGGTTATTAAGTCAGCGGGAAGAAGGGGCTGGGAAGAGAGTTCAGGGAAGAATTAGGGCAAGGGCTATAAGGGGGATTCCTATGAAGAATGGGCTTGAAAATTGGTCAAAGAAGCTTAGTATCATGGTCAGGTTCAGGATTCTGTTTTAGGCTTTTCAGCGCTTTGAAGGGTGGGTTCATTGGGGAAAGTATGGGCTATGACTTTAGGGGGTAAGATAGTAAGAAAAATTACTCACGAGAATACCAGGATGGCGAACCAGGGTGCAGGGTTTAGTTGGGGCATGTCACTAAGGGTGGTTGGAAGGCACCATTTTTTAGCTTAAAAGGCTAACGCTTTGTCCGGTTTAGCTTCTTAATGAGGCGTCTTCAAGTATTAGGGAAGATCATTTTTCGAAATACTCTAAGGGTACGGCTTCGACTACAATAGGCATGAAGCTGTGATTAGCTCCGCAGATTTCAGAGCATTGACCATAAAAGACTCCTGGGCGAGATGTGATGAATGCTGTTTGGTTTAGGCGGCCTGGGACGGCGTCTATTTTTACACCAAGGGCTGGGACTGCTCATGAGTGAAGGACGTCTTCGGCTGAAACTAGAATTCGAATGGGGGATTCAACGGGAACAACCATTCGGTGGTCAGCCTCTAAGAGGCGGAACTGTCCGGGGGCGAGGTCTTGTGTAGGAAGCATGTAAGAGTCGAAGCCAAGGTCTTCGTAGTCTGTATACTCGTAGCTTCAGTATCATTGGTGTCCCATGGCCTTGATCGTAAGGTGAGGGTCATTAATTTCATCTATTAGATAGAGAATGCGTAGGGATGGAAGAGCAATTAAAATTAAAATAACTGCTGGAAGAACAGTTCAGATTACTTCAATTTCTTGTGAGTCTAAAATATATTTATTGGTTAATTTGGTGGAGACTGTTGCCACGATAATGTAAAGTACAAGTGTGCTAATTAAAAGTACAATCATTAGGGCGTGGTCATGGAAATGGAGGAGTTCTTCTATTACTGGTGAAGCTGCATCTTGAAATCCTAGTTGTGAGGGATGGGCCATTAGTTAAGTAAGGCGCGCGGGGGTTTAACCCACAATTCTGCCCTGACAAAGCAGTGTAATCGTCCGTTTTACTAGCGCCTTATAAGAAAGTGGCAGAGTGGTTATGTCATTGGCTTGAAACCAATTCACGGGGGTTCAATTCCTCCCTTTCTCGACTTGTTCGCACTTTGACTTGCACAAATGCTGGTTCTTCAAATGTGTGATAAGGAGGTGGGCAACCATGCAGTCATTCAACGTTAGTTGAGGTTATGTCTGCTGCCTGAACTTCACGTATGGAGGCAAAGGCTTCTCAGAGGATGAAGAGGAATAGAATTACGGCTACGAGGGAAATAAGAGAACCAATTGATGAAACAGTGTTTCAAAGGGTGTACGCGTCTGGGTAGTCTGAGTATCGACGAGGCATTCCAGCCAGGCCAAGGAAGTGTTGTGGGAAGAATGTAAGATTTACACCTAGGAACATTACACCAAAGTGGATTTTAGTTCAGGTACTATGAAGAGTATAGCCTGAGAATAGGGGGAATCAGTGAACAAAGCCGGCCATGATGGCAAAGACTGCTCCTATAGAGAGAACATAGTGGAAGTGGGCGACTACGTAGTAAGTGTCGTGCAGAACAATGTCAAGAGATGAGTTGGCTAAGACAATACCTGTTAAGCCGCCTACTGTAAATAGGAAAATGAAGCCGATGGCTCAAAGTATAGGGGTATCCCATTTAATTGTCCCTCCGTGAAGGGTTGCTAATCAGCTAAAGACTTTAACACCGGTGGGAATGGCAATAATTATCGTTGCGGATGTGAAGTAGGCACGTGTGTCAACATCCATCCCAACTGTAAACATGTGATGAGCTCAGACAATAAATCCTAGGAGACCAATGGCCATCATTGCTCAGACTATTCCCATATAACCGAAAGGTTCTTTTTTACCGGAGTAGTAGGCTACGATGTGAGAAATCATTCCAAATCCTGGGAGAATAAGAATATAAACTTCTGGATGTCCAAAGAATCAGAATAAGTGTTGGTAAAGAATTGGGTCCCCTCCCCCAGCTGGGTCAAAGAAGGTAGTGTTCAGGTTACGATCGGTGAGGAGTATTGTAATTCCGGCAGCAAGAACTGGTAGGGATAAAAGAAGAAGAACAGCCGTGATAAGAACGGCCCAAACGAACAGGGGAGTTTGGTACTGGGAGATAGCAGGGGGTTTCATGTTGATGATGGTAGTAATAAAATTAATTGCACCAAGAATTGATGAGATACCTGCTAGGTGAAGAGAAAAGATGGTCAGGTCGACCGATGCTCCTGCATGGGCGAGATTGCCTGCCAGTGGCGGGTAAACTGTTCACCCAGTGCCAGCCCCAGCTTCAACTCCTGAGGAGGCGAGTAGAAGAAGGAAAGATGGAGGCAGCAGTCAGAAGCTCATGTTGTTCATTCGAGGGAATGCTATATCAGGGGCACCAATCATAAGTGGAATTAATCAGTTTCCAAAGCCCCCAATCATAATTGGCATTACTATAAAGAAAATTATTACAAATGCGTGTGCTGTAACAATTACATTATAAATCTGGTCGTCGCCTAGGAGAGCCCCGGGCTGGCTAAGCTCAGCTCGAATGAGCAGGCTTAGGGCAGTCCCTACTATCCCGGCCCAAGCACCAAATACAAGATAAAGGGTGCCGATGTCTTTATGGTTGGTTGAGAAAAATCAGCGTGTGATTGCCACAGGTAAGATGGCTGAGGTTTAAGCGGTGGATTGTAGCCCCATAAACAGAGGTTTGAGTCCTCTTCTTACCAAGCTCTGAGGTGTTTTACACGTTGGATTGCAAATCCAGAATAGTAGATTAGCGTCTACCGGGGCTTTCCCCCGCCCTTTCCCGCCTTTGGGCGGGGGAAAGATAGACAGATGCCCGTTGGTTTGAGCGCTTAGCTGTTAACTAAGAGTTTGCAGGATCGAGGCCTGCCTGTCTAGGAAAGCTCTAGCTTAATTAAAGCGCCTGTTTTGCATGCAGGAGATGTGGGTTAAAGCCTCGCGAGTTTTACAGGGACTGGGAGATTTTAACTCCCGCTAACGGCTTTGAAGGCCGCTGGTCTAAGTTAGCCTAAGTCTCTTAGAGGGAGAGGAGTATTACAATTGCTGGGGTGAGAGGGAGGAGGAGAACAGTAGCAACAGTGGTGGTTGATAGGAATAGTGTCAAGTGGGATGTGGGGTAGCGTCATGGGGTGGTTCCGATAAGGGTGTTAGGGGACACGGTTAGGGTGAGGGCGTATGCCAAACGGAGATAGAAATAGAGGCTTAGGAGTGCTGAAAGGGCTGCTAGTGTAGCAAGGGGTATAAGTTCTTGCTTGGTTAGTTCTTGGAGAATAAGCCATTTTGACATGAAGCCGGTGAGTGGGGGGAGGCCTCCGAGGGACAGGAGAACGAGGGGAGCGAGGGCGGTAATTATTGGGGTTTTTGCTCAGGATATGGCGAGTGAATTAATATTGGTTGCGTTATTAAGTTTGAATGTAAGGAATGCTGAGAATGTCATGGTAAAATAAATAATAAGAGTTAGGAGGGCAAGCGAGGGGGAGAATTGTAAAACAAGAGTTATTCAACCTAGGTGGGCAATGGAGGAGTAGGCGAGGATCTTTCGTAGTTGGGTTTGATTTAGGCCCCCTCAACCACCAATAAGGGTTGATGTAATTCCCAGTGCTAATAGAAGTGAGGAGTTGGTGGGCTGGAGTTGGAGAAGAAGGGCGAAGGGAGCAAGTTTCTGTCAAGTGGAAAGAATTAGGCCTGTGGTGAGGTCAACGCCTTGGATAACTTCAGGGAGTCAGGAGTGCAGTGGGGCAAGACCAATTTTGAGGGCTAAGGCAAGGGTAATAAGTGTAACAGGAAGGGGGTGTGCTATTTGTTGAATGTCTCATTGTCCTACAAGTCAGGCGTTAGTAGCGCTTGCAAATAGTAGCATGGCGGCCGCTGTGGCTTGGGCAATAAAATATTTAGTGGTCGCTTCAACTGCACGTGGGTGGTGGTGTTGGGCTATAAGAGGAAGGATGGCTAGGGTATTAATTTCAAGGCCCATTCAGGCGAGGAGTCAGTGGGAGCTTGCAAATGCAATTGTAGTACCTAGGCCAAGTGCAAATAGCAGGGTAACTAAGATGAAGGGGCTCATTAGTAAAGGAGGGATTTTAACCAACATTTTTGGGGTATGGGCCCAAAAGCTTAACTTAGCTGACTTTACTAGGAAGTGGTGTAGTGGAAGCACTGAGAGTTTTGATCTCTCCAGGTAGGGTTCGAGTCCCTTCTTTCTAAGGAGTTGGGGGGACTTTAACCCCCATGGTTCACTCTATCAAAGTGGCCCTTTACTTCAGGCACAGCTCCGGGTGTTAAAGGTGAGGGGGTAGTCCCGCAAATGCGATAGGGATGGCGAGGTGTCAGACGACTAGGGCTAGTGTTAGAGGGAGGAAATTTTTTCAGATGAGGTGTATTAGCTGATCATATCGGAATCGGGGGTAGGAGGCTCGAACTCATAGGAAAACGACCGAAAGCAGTGCTGCTTTGGTTATTAAGTTTATTGCAGTTAATTCAGGAAATATTGGAATGTGGGAGGCTCCGAGAAATAGTGTAGCAGAAAGTGTATTTATAAGAAGGATATTGGCGTATTCGGCTAAGAAGAATAAAGCGAACGGCCCTCCTGCATATTCAACATTAAACCCAGAAACTAGTTCGGACTCTCCTTCGGTAAGGTCAAAGGGGGCTCGGTTGGTCTCTGCTAGTGTAGAAATATATCACATTGCGGCTAGGGGTCATGTTGGGATAATTAGTCAGATACTTTCTTGTGCAACGTTAAAGATTTGTAGGGTGAATCCTCCTGTAAAGATAATTGTACACAGGAGAATGAGTCCAAGACTTACTTCATATGAAATAGTCTGGGCGACAGCTCGGAGGGCCCCGATGAGGGCATATTTTGAATTTGATGCTCATCCTGAGCCTAGAATGGAGTAGACTGCGAGACTTGAGAGGGCAAGGATAAAGAGGATTCCTAAGTTAAGATCAACAACTGAATATGGTATAGGTATGGGGGCTCAGAGGGTCAGGGCCAGTGTGAGTGCAAGTATTGGGGCGAGTAGAAAGAGAACGGGGGAGGAGGTTGAGGGTCGTACTGGTTCTTTAATGAATAGTTTTACTCCATCTGCGATGGGCTGGAGAAGTCCGTAAGGGCCAACGATGTTGGGGCCTTTTCGTAATTGTATATAACCTAGGACTTTTCGTTCAAGTAGTGTTAGGAAAGCAACGGCTAGAAGAACGGGGACGATGAAGGCCAGGGGGTTAATTAAGTGAGTAAACAGTGTATAGAGCATTATTAAGGAGAGGACTTGAACCTCTGTTGAAAGGGCTTAGGTCTTTTGCAATACCGGGCTCTGCCACCTTAATTAGCCGTTCTCTCAGGCAGGGGGATGTGCCCTTTTACCTGCTTTAGTTGTCTTCAGCAGGTGGGGGTAAGGCGTGCCTTGGGCAGGGGCCTCTCCTTTTCGGTCCTTTCGTACTAGAAAAGATCACTATCATAGATAGAAACTGACCTGGATTACTCCGGTCTGAACTCAGATCACGTAGGACTTTAATCGTTGAACAAACGAACCCTTAATAGCGGCTGCACCATTAGGATGTCCTGATCCAACATCGAGGTCGTAAACCCCCTTGTCGATAAGGGCTCTTTAAGGGGATTGCGCTGTTATCCCTAGGGTAACTCGGTCCGTTGATCGGCATATGCCGGATCTTGTTGGTCAGAATTTCTGTTTATTAGAGCGGGAGCTCTTGGGTCTAGGAATGTGTATTCCTACTCCACATGGGGGTTTTGTATTTCCCCGCGGTCGCCCCAACCAAAGACATTAGGGCAGGTTTCATTTGGTTTTTTCCTTTGTTAAGGGGTGCTTTACATGAGCTGCTCTGACGTCTAAAGCTCCATAGGGTCTTCTCGTCTTATGTTATTATCCCCGCTTCTGCACGGGGAAATCAATTTCATTGACTGGGGAGGGGAGACAGTTAAGCCCTCGTGATGCCATTCATACAGGTCTCCATTTAAAAGACAAGTGATTGCGCTACCTTCGCACGGTCAAAATACCGCGGCCGTTAAACATATAGTCACAGGGCAGGCGGGACCTCTTATTCGTTGATTTTGCAAGAGGCGATGTTTTTGGTAAACAGGCGAGGCTTTAAGTGTTTGCCGAGTTCCTTCCCTTCCTTTTAGTCTTTCCCTAAGAGCACTCCAGTGTGGGGTTAACGTTTTTGTTTTGGATGCTTTTCTAGTTAATTTATTTGAAATCCATTTCCCTCTTTGTTTGGGGACGTTAAGATTCGGCGGTTGGTCCGTTCCGAGATACACTTGTGCAGGGAGAGAGTTCATTCTCTCTTATTACTCATATTAGCATTATTTCTCCACTGTTTGCAGTGGATAGTCTGATATTAAGAGGGGGATAAGATTGTATTATCGGGATCGACGGAGGGTTAGGTGCACCTGAGCTTTAACGCTTTCTGAATGGATGGCTGCTTTTAAGCCCACCGGGGTGCTTTACCTTGGGTTAATTATGATCTTTACCCACCTGTAAAGGTTGTGTCCTTGATCTGAGGGGCTGTACCCCCTAAGATTAACTCTCTCGGTTTCTTAGAAGTCTAATTAAGGTTTTAATACGAAATTTGAAGTAAGAAGCCGCGAGGCTGAACTTCTATCCATTTCTCAGACAACCAGCTATTACTAAGTTCGGTAGATTTGTCACCTCTACTCAAAGTTCTTCCCACTCTTTTGCCACAGAGACGGGTTTGCCCTACAATAGGCTGACCTGGAGTAGCTCACTTAGTTTCGGGGGGCCAAACTAAAGTCCTCTTTGCTTGGGGTTACTGGCTAAATCATGATGCAAAAGGTACGAGTTTTGATCTCTGCTTTTCTAGGCTTTACTGGGTTATTTCATTTCTCTTTCAGCGTTCCCTTGCGGTACTTTCTCTGTTGCTCCATAGTTCCTTTTCTGTCGCCCATACTTGGGGGGAAAAATGATTTGTTTGATTATACGTCAGTGTATTAGGGGTTATTAATGGGGTTGTGTTGATCTTTGTTGGGTGGGCTAGCTGATCGGCGTCAGGGCAATCCGGTTTGCACGGATATCTTCTCAGTGTAAGGGAGACGCTATTCTAGTTTAGCTATGCTCTGGTTGTCCAAGTGCACCTTCCGGTACACTTACCATGTTACGACTTGCCTCCCCTCTATGATTTTGGCATTTTAGTTAATGTTTTGGTAAAGTTTCAGGGAGAGTGACGGGCGGTGTGTGCGCGCTTAAGAGCCGGTTTCAGTGGAACGCTCTACTTTCCGCTTACTGCTAAATCCTCCTTCAGACGTACGGTTTCAGTGCATCTTTCGTAGTACCCTATGTTTAAAAAGGGAATGTAGCCCATTTCTTCCCCCTCCATTCGCTACACCTCGACCTGACGTTCTGGGCAGTGCCAATTTTGCTTACTTTTTAGCCTTCACAGGGTAAGCTGGCGACGGTGGTATATAGGCGGGACGAGCAAGGAAGGGTGAGGTTGAACGGGGATTATCGGTTCTAGAACAGGCTCCTCTAGGTGGGTCTAAAGCACCGCCAAGTCCTTTGGGTTTTAAGCTAATGCTCGTAGTACCCAGGCGGACAGAAAATGTATTTAACTGTCAATGTTTACGGCTAAGCATAGTGGGGTATCTAATCCCAGTTTGTGTCTTAGCTTTCGTGGGGTCAGAATATATAAAGCTACTTTCGTGATTGGGCTTCTTACCTTCGGATGCGTATAACAGCCTAGAAGGCGTCGGCTTTAATTTTAAGCTTGCTCTTAACCACCCTTTACGCCGATTTCTAACAACTTGGGCCTCCCGTATAACCGCGGTGGCTGGCACGAGTTTTACCGGCCCTCTTAGCTTTAACTGAGTCAAGTTTTCACTTATGTGTCAATGTTTATCACTGCTGAGTACCCTTGGGGGTGTGGCTGAGCAAGGTGTCGTGGGCATATGGTATGTGCCTGATACCAGCTCCTTGTTTCCGGGCAGGAAACTATAGGGCATTCTCACGGGGGCGCGGATACTTGCATGTGTAAGTCTAGCTAAAGCTGGCAGAAAAGTCAGGACCAAACCTTTGTGCTTGCGGAGCTTTCTAGGGCCCATCTTAACAGCTTCAGTGTTATGCTTTAATTAAGCTACCCGAGC